CGTGTATTTCAGTTAAAAGACCTGAAGTAGCAAAACCCTGGGTAAAAATAGCACTTGGTCCAATTATTGTGCTTAGAAGATTTTGATTTTTTTTGAAATACGGGACTATATGAATCAGGGAAAAACTCCATGAAAGGAAGATTAATGATTCATATAAATCACTTAGTGGAAAATGTCCCGAATAAACCCAACGAGTAACTAATAATCCTGTTATACAGGAAAAAGTCATTATCATCCCCTTTTCGGATGAATCATATAGTTTTACGATTTCATCGACTAAAAAAGTTATGAAATGAATTGTAATTACAATTGAAACAATCGAAAAAGAAATATGAGTTAATATATGCTCTAAAGTTGAAAATATCATAATTTTTTTTAAGGAGTCCCATAATTATAAAAAGGAAATCGGAAATTGAATTCATTATAGGATCTATTTACTTTTTTTAGGAGATGACATGCCGCCACTCGGACTCGAACCGAGATGCTCTAGCACTGCTTCCTAAGAGCAGCGTGTCTACCAATTTCACCATAGCGGCTTGTCTTGAATTCATAATACCCTATGAATAAGCAATCGTCTAGATTTAAGAATTAAATTGTTGCAATATTTTTTAGGAAAGATTCAAATTGATGAATAAAAATTCGTTCAAATAGGTATTTGAAGGTTCATTATTTGAATTTAGGGTCTTAGTTTTAGTGTGTATTTTAGACTCTCCTCAACTTGAACTCTTGGAAAACTAGATAGTCCAACTATGAATTAAGGGATAGAACCCCCCCCCCCCAAAAAAACATTTTTGTTTTGTTTTAATGAACTGTTTTTGATTTATTTGATTTCAAACATCGAAACCAAAAAATCCATTTTATCAATGAACAAAAAAATTTTGGATCAGTAAAAATTGACACATATTTATCCAAAAAAATTTGTTAAGTGTTTTTGAGTGGATTGATGGCAATAAATATATGGGAGTCTATATAGGAATTCATAGAAAATCCAAAAAGAAGAAAGTTGCACAAAAAGGTTTAGAATTTTAATCAATTAGTTTCAATGATTTTGATTTTTGACTCGCCTTTCTATAGAAAAAACGTGGATCTAGAGAAAAAAGGTATATTATTGTTTATATTATTGTAAGAAACAGGCTGATGGGGAAAATAATACTCCCCACCTTGGAAATGAGAAAATATACTAAAAAGACAATTACATATCTTATGTTTTTTTGTCAAAAAAAAGGATTCTTTTTTTTTTTTGAATTCAGTACAGTAAAGAGAAAAATCCTTATTCTAATTCTAAGAGCGAAACAAATTCCATTTCCTATTGATTAACTCAACAGGGAATGGAAAGCGGGAATTTTATTTTCGAAACGAAATGAGTCAATTTTTGAGTCAAGCCGATTCAGATTATTGTAACATGTTATGTTTTATTTCTTATTTTATTTGTTTGTTGCACAAAAAAACTTTTGGAATTCCCGGTAGAAATAGATTTCCCTAAGGAAAACGCTTTTAACGCTGCCCAATACCCCTTCCTTTTCCAAAAATTTTTACGAATACGCTTTTTTGATGCAGAAGTACGTTTTTTTGGAACTGCCATTTAAATAAAAATTAAGAGATTACTCATTGGTATAGCTGGATGTGAAAGACATCTATTGTTCAAAAGAAATTTGCGCTTTGCCAATTCATTATGTATTTCTTTTCTAGATAATATTTTTGATTCTAAAATCAAAAAGAATACATAAGATGCGTGAAAGATATGGGAAAATCACATAAACTATTTTTATTACTATAAAAAAAAAAGAATATTCTTTTTTTTTAGTAACTTGTCAAATTCGCGAAAAATATGCCTAATTTAACTTGAATTTGAAAGTTCGAAGGAGACTAGTAATTAATCTGCTTTTTTCATATGATTTGACCAATTGTAACTTCTTGATTTGAATATTTGAAGTATTTAGCAGAAACTTCTAAAGAATAAGTATAAAAAGAAATAAAAATTCAAAAATTCTATTTCTATTTAAGTTATTAAGTTAGTGCATATCTTTATTTTTTTATTGACTCCTTTCAAAAAGAGGTAAGATCCGGTGAATCGGAAACAATTAATATTAATTAAGAATTAAAAAACTTTTTTTATGGAACAGACATATCAATATGCGTGGATCATACCTTTCCTTCCACTTCCAGTTCCTATGTTAATAGGAGTAGGACTTCTTCTTTTTCCGACAGCAACAAAAAATCTCCGTCGTATGTGGGCTTTTTCGAGTATTTTATTGTTAAGTATAATCATGATTTTTTCAACTAATCTGGCTATTCAGCAAATAAAAAGCAGTTCTATCTATCAATATGTATGGTCTTGGACCCTCGATAATGATTTTTCTTTAGAATTCGGCTACTTGATCGATCCACTTACTTCTATTATGTCAATGTTAATCACTACTGTTGGAATTATGGTTCTTATTTATAGTGATAATTATATGGCTCACGATCAAGGATACTTGAGATTTTTTGCTTATATGAG